GTACAAAGTAACAAATATTATAATTGGATCGTTCGATCACTTTTCAGTCATTCATTGAATGATAAATCACTACAAGTGAAGGAGATACACGATTTAAATAACGAAAGATCCAATATTTAAAAATTGTATCTAAAATGACTGGAAAAGTAGAAACAAGACCGGATATAATTTGATCATTATGAGCAAATCCAAAATCTTTGTAGACAGAGCCAATCATTAATTCCCAACCGTGGGGCGAATGGAATCCTATACATAAATCAGTTAATAAAAGAATAGAAAAAGCTTTTATTGTGTCGCTTAAGTTGTATAGGAATTCTTGAAACCAAGAGTTAAGAATAACAAGTTCTTCATTACCTAGAATAGAATAACCACTTAGAATACCGAAACAGATTATATTTGTCGAGAAGTGTAAAATTGTATGGATGCGATCCTCGTTGTGCATCTTGATCAATTGGATCGTTTCTTTGTAGATTTCGATGCGAGGCTTTTGTAAATGTGTTTCCGGGTATTCCTTTATCATTTCGTCCAAACGTAAGAGTTCCTCTAAGTCTATGAATTCTTTTAGAATACTCTTTTCTTGAATATCATTCAAAAAAATTTCGGATTGCCTAGTATTCCACCAATTAGTAAACCAAGATTCCAGACTTTTATTAAATGAGAGAGAGATCCACCAAGGCAAAAATACTATAGATGCAAGATATAGAAGGGAAATTAATACTTTCTTTTTTGCCATTTTTTCGTCTGTGAATTTTAAAATTTTTAATGAACGCACCTCATTCGTCGACTCTATATGATACTAATATTTCTATCAAGCATAAGTTCTATTACAAATCAAGCATAAGTTCTATTACAAGTCATCGATGTATTTCCGGATTTTTTTGTGATTCAGTACAGCGGTTAGTCCTTGAATTTAGAAAGAATATAGAATAAGAAAGAGCCCTCTTCAAATTAATAGTAGTCAGATTTCGAGACGAAAGAACTCCCGTTCTATCAAAATATCAAATATTTAGAAAAAAAAATTCTTTACTTTATGATTTATGATGAAATGTTTTGTTTTGATATATGATGAATCTATCATTTAGATTTGTTACTGAATTGAGTTAAGTGGATTTACATACGCATAAAAAAAATTGTGGACATAAACAATTTAGTTTTAGAATTGTTTCATATACGTTTGCTTTGGCTCGAGTAAGCGTTCTGAAGAAACTTCAGTTAAGTTATGCTATAGAAAAAAAGATGATTCTTGAGTTTTTTATCTCTTGCAAAGTATTCATTCTTCAGTTCCTTTTTTCAAAATACTTCAATTGGTACACGCAAGAAATAGGCCAATTCAGCAGCTTTTTGCTCAATCTCTCGTGGAGTAAAATTCTCATCAGTACGAGTCAAGGGAATGGCTCCTTGTCCTTTTATTTCCATATAAAGGACACGACGAGCATAAATACCCTCTTTAATTTCTATTCTGATGGACTGAATGTCTTTCATAAGGAATCGGAGGAATATGCGACGATTTTTTCCAGGAAATCCCCAACGAAAAATACACACTATGCCCTCTTTTATATCGAATCGATCATAACCACTACCTACATTCCACGAAATTGTGCACCACAAATAGGAGCTAATAAAAAGACCTGCGATCCCATAGAAAGACATCACGATACCTTGTGGAAAAAAAATGATTTGCTGAGAAGGAAATAAAGATAGAAAATTCCTACCAAAATAACTGGACGTTCCAACCAATAAAAACCCTAATGAACCTAAAAAAAGAATAAAGGCCCAACAGAAATTACTTGTTTTTCGAGACCCCGCTATAAGTTCTACCCATATACGTTCTGATCGCCAACTCATACTCTAACTAGACCTAGTTGCATTTTATTGGAATTGGTAGAATAACAAAAATAATTTTTTTTTTACTTTTTTTTGTTTCCGAAGTAACTCTCATCAACCAGCACTATTATGATGTGAACCTTTAGGGATAATTGATCGAATTTCTTAGATCCAAACTAAAATAATAACATCCCTTTCATATGATTTCCTAATACATATAGATATATTTACTTTACATTTCAGAAATTCTCCCCGATCCCGATCTATTTGAAAATAGTTATAATTCATTTATCATGTTTACACATACATAAGAGCTTATGCCCGAAGGAAGCCGCATATTATACCATATTTTACTAAATAGATATCCGTGTTATGATCCAAGTAAGTCTTGAAAAAAAAATATATATATATAAGATTTGTCCTTGTTGTATCTAAAAAATCTTGTTTTTTTGAACATAAAGAGATAAAGAAGCCATTGCAATTGCCGGAAATACTAAGCCCACTAAAGGCACAAAAATGGAGGGGAGACTGTTGAGAGTTATCATAGAATGGGTACCTCGATTTAATATTTGTACCTGTTATTTATTGTTATATTTATTGTTTTATATTTGAACCTTATATTGTTATAAAGATATCTTATAATTCATATATAATTGTTATATTATACTAAGTATACCTAAGTGAGTATATATATACTTAATAGGGATAGGGAGTCTATAAGTATATGTTTTAAGAAATATATATTAATTAATAAAATACAATAAATATATAAATAAATGGACCTATTCATCTTTCTACATGTTTCTAATTCATCTTTCTACATGTTTCTACATGAAATATATATATACGATAATCCACCCTTTTTATATTCGTATTAGTAGTTATTATCTTTTCTTGTCTTATAAATTTCATAATTTAATAAAATTTTAAAGTATTTCCTAAAAACTCCCAAAGAATTCGTTATAATACGATCCAACAAAAAGGATTCTTAGTGGGGGATTGTTTTCGGGAGATATAGAAAGATGCAAGACCTTGTTAACTAATTCCACGGAAGAAAGCGAAAGAATTCACTCTTTTATTTTGAAAGAATTCACTCTTTTGTTTAATAGAGATTTCCTAGTTAGTATTAGTAACCAGGAATATCGATAAAAAAAGATCCGGATGGTTCTTTCTACAATTCAATCTTATGTTACCAAAGTCAAAATCCATTCTTCGGATTTTGACTTTGATTCCTATAAATTAAATAACTACTTGATCACCACACATAAAAAAATTTATTAAGTTTTATTAAATTAATACTCTTATTAAATATTAAATTAAGACTCTAAGGCTCTAATCTAATTTCCATTCAAAGGAAAGAAAGCATGTAGCCGAAATAACTCACTCAGAACGCCCTTTAAAGGATTACGTGGTACGATTGGATCGAATAAGCCCTTATGGAATAAATATTCAGCCACTTGTGAATCCTCAGGTACTGTCTTATTCAATGTTTGTTCAATTACTCTTTTACCTGCAAATGCAATATAAGCATTGGGTTCGGCAATAATGATATCTCCCAACATACCAAAACTAGCCGTCACCCCGCCTGTGGTAGGGGATGTAAGGATTGCTACATAAAATAACTTTTTATTTAATTGATAATCATATAAAGCGGAAGATATTTTAGCCATTTGCATCAAGCTCAAGCTTCCTTCTTGCATGCGTGCTCCTCCGGAAGCACACACTAGAATAAGAGGTAAAAATTGATTGGTAGCATACTCGGCCAAACGTGTGATTTTTTCGCCCACTACAGATCCCATACTACCACCCATAAACTGAAAATCCATAACACCAATTGCTACGGGAATACCATTTAGTTGACCTGTGCCTGTTTGAACAGCCTCAGTTAATCCTGTATTTTTTTGATAAGAATCAATACGATCTTTATAAGGTTCCTCCTCCGAATGAAATTCAATGGGATCCAGAGAGACCATGTCTTCGTTCATAGGATCCCAAGTACCGGGATCAATCGAAAGTTCGATTCTATCAAAACTACTCATTTTCAAATGACATCCACATTGTTCACAAATATTCATTTTTGATTTTAAAAATTTCTTATAATTTAATCCATAACAATTTTCGCATTGAATCCACAAATGACTGTATTTTTGAGTTACATTTAAATTATTAGAACTTATACTAAAATCACTATCATCTGTGCTAGTTTTTATACTGGAACTCTCGCTTTTACTACTATTTACGCTTTCGCCACAAATGGAACTATAAATGTAGCTGTCACTGTAATTGTTACTGTTGCTTAAAATATAACTATCAATACAAATTTGAGAACCAAGATAACTGTCAATACAACTATTAATGTGATTATTCCAACTATGATGAGAATTAGTATCATACATGTAACGATCGTGGCGAGTATCGTCACTTTGGGGTGCATTATTCATATAACTAGAAGTCTGATAACTATAAAAAGAACTTTTTAGTTCACTTAGAAAAGAACGGTTGTTGTCAATCTCAAAATTTTGATTTTCAATATCAAAATATATGGAATAACTGTCCCTATTACTATCCCTAACGAAAAAAGTGTCATCAGATATGAAATTCCGAATGTATCTGTCGCCGACTAAATGATCAACATTACTGTAATTAGAATTAGACTTGTCGCTAAAATTAAAAATGTCTTTATCCATATCATTTAAAATTGGATCTTCACTTACACTGGTATTTTCAAAAGGACCAAGACTGTCCATTGATTTACTTAGCCTACACCTGTATTCTAACTCCCCGTTAAACAACATCGAATCGAACCGCCATTTTTCCATAGAACTTTCTTGCCCCTCATTTCCATGAAAATACAATAGATGAATAGTCATTCGATGAAAATCATTTGAATATTCCGATCAGAATAAGCATATAAATCCAATCACTAGGGTTAGTAACTAATAACGAGGGGATATTGAAAAAAAAAAAAAAGTAGTTTCTCCTATGCTATGAATTTAAAGGAATATAAAGAACCTTTTTCGTAAAATCTCGCCTACTAATATAATAAGTTTATATTTCAACACAGAATGAAAAGGACAATATACAGGATGGGTAGAAGAAGTTGTGATACTTGGCTCGATCATGATCCAAAAAAGCAGGATCCGGAGATAATAATATATAAAAAAAATAGTATAAGA